TATCACTATAAATAAGAACCATAATTCCAACAGTAGTGATTAATATTAACATAAGAGAAGTAAGTGGATCAATTAAGTAGCCAAATTCTAAAGAAAAATCATTATTGATGGTCCAAGACCATACAGATAGATAGATAGAACTGTTATTTATTTGTTGAATAAATATATGGGATGAAAAAATCATAACTATACTTAACAGTAAAACACTAGGAAAAACCCACATACGACGAAGATTTTTTATTGCCGTCGGAAAAAGTAGAAGTCCTACTCCTATTAACATAGGGGTTGGAAGGGGAATGAAAGGTATGATCCATGAATATTGATATGTATATTCCATAAAAAAAGAATCTTTTTATCTTAATTAATTGTTTCTGATTCACCGGCTTTTATTTCTTTTGAAAAAGGTCAGTTAATAAAAAGTTAATAAAAAAAGTTAAGATATACAAAACTGAAATAAAATTTTCTAGCTTTAATTATTCTGAATCTTTCTCAACTACCTCAAATATTTCAAATCAAGAGGTTAGAATTGGTCAAACGATATGACCAAGTTACTAGTGAAAAAGAAATAAGTATTTTTATTAAATTATTAAGTCAAATTTTATGAAGATACAAAAAATGAAAATTTCAATTTTCATTACCGTTACGTATTACAATAATTTATTTATATCTATAGAGCAAGGATAACAAATTTCACCAAAAACAGTATTTTATTTTGATATGAAGCATAAATAACCCTAATTTGACTCATAAAAGTTATTTTATGGGTTATTCAGAACAGAATCAGTAACGAATTTGAACTGATTGATTGTCTTCTATTCCAATAAAAGCCATTTGTCGGAAAGGTTATGATAGAGAAACTATGACCCCAACACGTGACTTTAGATAAAATTAAAAGAAGAAATTCCTAAAATAGCTTTTATAAAACAATCTATCCTGTACCTTTTCGCAGATTAACTACTAGTCTCGTTCTAATTAAAAAAATAAAATTAGATGTACTCTTTTCTCGAGCTTGCCCAATTAAATGAATAATAAATGAATAATTAATATAAAAAATTACTAAAGTTTTTTTATTAATTTTTATTAATAACTATAGGGATTGGCTTATTAACCATTTCTAGGTATTTTATTCCATGTATAAAATTAGAAAAAAAAAAAACTAACCAGAGATAGAAAGGCACGGGTTTTTTCTTTGTATTTGTTTTTTTATCAACTTCAATCAATTCGAGTTCTATTGCATAGTAGATTCTATAGATATAGAAGATATAGCTGAAGGAAGATATAAGAGTACCAATAAAATAAATACAAATCTTTCTTCCAGATGTTGTAGATGTTGTATCGGATTGTATATGGCATAGAAAAAAAAAACAATTTTTGTATTTAATTTAAAAAAACTACCATATAGTTTTTGTTGCTAGTACTATTTTATGCTATTTTTCTATATCCATATTTTTATGAAGGAAGTACAATCTAGAAAATAAATAGATCCATAATTATAATGAATAGTAAAGAACAATCGGTTTTGAATAATAGATGTCTTTGACATCCAACCCTGGCAATGAATAACCTATTAGAATTTTTTAATGGCAGTTCCAAAAAAGCGCACCTCTATATCAAAAAAACGAATTCGAAAAAATATCTGGAAAAGGAAGGGATATTCGGCAGCATTGAAAGCCTTTTCGTTAGGGAAATCTCTTTCTACGAGGAATTCAAAAAGTTTTTTTTGTGCAACAAATAAATAATCCAAAATTGGGAAAAATCTGAATTGGTTTGACTCGAAAAGTAATCTAGTTTCATTTTTTTTTATAAGTTATAAAAAAATTGATAATTTACCAAAGTTAAAATAATTAAAATAATCGAATATTTTAAACATTGTTAAAACAATATAATTTATATTTTTAATAAACTCTATAAAACTATAAACTATAAAAATAAATAATATAAAAAAATGTAAATAATAAATAAAATAAAACAATAAACTAATAAAATAAAGGGCATAATTTATGTTCTTTAATGGTTTGATCCGATCAATAGTAATATTAAATTGAAGTTGTTTTGCTCTTATAGTCTAATAATAATTTTTTGTTGCCTGAATTTGAAAATCTAAAAATAGTATTTTTTGTTTGAAAAAAGAATAAAAGCAAGCACAAGGTTTCGCCTTTTTTTTTAGTATGTTTTATAATTTTCAGGATGGGGATTCTTATTTTCCCCATCGATTTGCGAATTCGATAATAACAAAAGTTTGTATTTTTTATTTATATTATTTTATACTATCTATACATATTCTAATATATTTAGAATACTATAGAATAGAATATAGAAGAGCGGATATAAGATCTATAGTCAAAATTAATAGATCATTGAAACTAATTAATTAAGTTTAAAATGTGTTTTATCACTTTCTAAATCATTATTTCTATAAGTTCGTATCACTATATACCCTAACCTTTACCCCAATTAATAAAAAAACTTTTTACCATTTTTAGGTGATTATACAAAGACT